AAATTTGCGGCAGGGTGGGTCGTTTCTTGTCCACAGGTTAGTTACTCGCGGTTGCGGGGGCGGGTAGTGCGCTTAAAAGCTCGAAGAGGTCCTTTTTGGTGCTTGCAAGTTTTTACCACCGATAGTAAGGCAAAAAATAAAGAAAGACCAGAAAGTACAATCATATCGCCGTTTGAACGTGATATAAGGTCAGTAGGTGATAGGGTTCTTCTAAGGCTAATTCTTATCTCAGAAAGGTTAACAGTGGGCTGAAGAGAGATAAAATGCGGAATAGTTATAAGAAAGATAATTCTTACTAGAAGTAGAGATGCTCAAGTTCTAATTACTAAGGCTTGTCGGGGGCTTTCAATACGTATATTTGGTCTTAGGCAGGCTATGTATAGGAATAAGACTATTAAAGCCCCAATATAGATAAGAAATATAGTGACTGGGTATCAGATAGGGCCGACTCTTATTATGTAGAGAGCAACAAATCTTAAAGATATTATAAAGGCACTTCCTAAGGCGTAGGGGGTACTTATAAAAGGGAGAGAGATTGATGACACAGTGGCCAAAACAAAAGTTAGTGTTACCATTTTAAAATGACAGGAGTGGACGCGGATTTTAAATTTGATAATCTTGGATGTTTTATAAAGTAGGGCCAGAATTATGAGAGTATAATTTTATACTATTATAAACCGAGCAGGATATTTTTAAGAAATGAGTTTTGGGCTCAAAATAAATATATATACATATATTTTGAGTTTTAGAGATTAGGTGTAACAAAGGCGCTGACAATTCAGTGCCTGTCCGCTCCGCAGGTAAAAACGCAAGGGTGCAGACCATCGGGTACATTTTGGGGGACGGCTCCACACCCGGACCCCCATAAAATACGTAAGTAGAAATGGACAAGTTCTTTGGGTTGACTGGTTGACGTTGCCAGATGGGTCTACCAGAGCAGCTTAATTAAATAGGTAGAGGGTCTGAGGAGACTTGGTTACGAAGTGAGCAAGCTACGAAGAGACTCTACCCCATAGCGCTGGGGTGACAAAGGACAGCCAATAAATTTTTTGAAAATATAGAGAAGGGGGACCCAGGGAGAGGGGGTGAACAAGCAGTCGTAGTTCTTTCCCCTCAATAGAAAAAGTCAACCATAGGCAGAATGGAGGAGGTCCTCAACTTAGCTCTCATATTCTCTGTCTGTGATGTTTCTAATACACAAGACCAGAAAAGTGGCTAAGGAGAAGGGCTATTTGAGGAGATAATTTTCAGTTAAGGGGTAAATCCCTGATTAAAATCTTATTTTTGAGATAAGCCCTAAAATACAGGTAATTAACTACCGGCTCTCAGGAAAAGCAGAAAGTGGTAAAGATTTAACAGTCATAATATACTGACGAAGTCAAAGGCGTTTTACACATAAAGCTTGAAGGGGAGTGAGTAAATGAACTTCAGGATAGCATCCTGCACTCTGAGCTAAAAAGTGATGAATGGCAGGTGAATTAAAACTGCTTACATTTGCCAGGTACTGAGCTAAAAAAAGACCTCGGTGAGCCTTATGCAAGGAAACTGAAATAAAAGATATTTGGCTAGAAGATAAAAATCCGCTACCAATTTGATCTCAGTAAAGAAGTGAATCTCGTAATAATAAGACCCTGGCCGAAGGTATAAGGTCACAAGGTAGAAGTGGTGTATTTCGCTTGGAAATAGTCACTTCTTCTAAGATAGGGGTTCTAAGAAAAGAATGTCATAACTCAGTTTGGGTGGCCGAAGCTGATTTGTGGAGGCTGAAAGGCACTAGAGAATTATTAGGTCAATAGGTAGCTTGGGCATACGAAAAAAATGGTGAGATAGCGTGCGAGTAAAATTTTTTTTCCATAAGAGTGGACGCGGATTTTAAATTTGATAATCTTGGATGTTTTATAAAGTAGGGCCAGAATTATGAGAGTATAATTTTATACTATTATAAACCGAGCAGGATATTTTTAAGAAATGAGTTTTGGGCTCAAAATAAATATATATACATATATTTTGAGTTTTAGAGATTAGGTGTAACAAAGGCGCTGACAATTCAGTGCCTGTCCGCTCCGCAGGTAAAAACGCAAGGGTGCAGACCATCGGGTACATTTTGGGGGACGGCCCCACACCCGGACCCCCATAAAATACGTAAGTAGAAATGGACAAGTTCTTTGGGTTGACTGGTTGACGTTGCCAGATGGGTCTACCAGAGCAGCTTAATTAAATAGGTAGAGGGTCTGAGGAGACTTGGTTACGAAGTGAGCAAGCGACGAAGAGACTCTACCCCATAGCGCTGGGGTGACAAAGGACAGCCAATAAATTTTTTGAAAATATAGAGAAGGGGGACCCAGGGAGAGGGGGTGAACAAGCAGTCGTAGTTCTTTCCCCTCAATAGAAAAAGTCAACCATAGGCAGAATGGAGGAGGTCCTCAACTTAGCCTCATATTCTCTGTCTGTGATGTTTCTAATACACAAGACCAGAAAAGTGGCTAAGGAGAAGGGCTATTTGAGGAGATAATTTTCAGTTAAGGGGTAAATCCCTGATTAAAATCTTATTTTTGAGATAAGCCCTAAAATACAGGTAAACAGTTGGTGTTTTTCCATTAAAATCCTCTTTGGTAAGATTGGCGGCTACAAGGGGGCTTTCTAGGCCCGTTATTCGGCTTACAGCCGAATGCATGTCACTCTGCCACCTTCTATTTATGTTTCAGGTGTTACAGAACCCTTAACTGTGCTTCGGTTTATCGCCCTTTTAGGGCTAGCGACGGTCTGGTCTTTCTTGTTTCCTGTACAGTTATGTCAATATAATAAATCATTTGTGTTATCTAGCTTTCTCTAAGAGATTAAACCTCTTGAGCTTAGATTAAACCAGCGTCAGCTAAGCTTATACTTTTGGATATAGAATCAAAATCATTTGTGTATCGATAGCCTCATAATCACGTACTTAATGCTAGCTGCACTAACTCGTCCTCATATTCTAAGTGATTAATAGGCGTCTTAGCAAGCATGAAAGCTATCTGTATGGCACGGATAGCTTTATATTGAGTGCGTATGGTGTCAACCCCCTCAGGGTCGTGCTCAAGCAAGATGAGGTACTGATGAGCCCAAAAGTGAGCGTCCATCTTGTATAAAGACGCCAGAACATAGTTCGGGGAAGTTGAAAATACAAATCTTGACGCATTATAGGCCTGAAACAAAGGCCCGTACTCTCATATGTCTGGACACTTTAAGATTGCCCCAGAAATAATAACTACTGTCATTGACGTGTCGGCAAACTGGTTACCTGTGTCTGTAACAGCACTCTGAGCGGAGAAACAAAAAAAGGAGGTTGCTACTGAAGCTACGGTATAGATGATTCAAGTTAGTGTTACCATTTTAGAATAGGCGACGGAGTGTCCCGTGATTCTGAGTTTGCAGTTCAGTGTTTTAGTAAACTACGCCTATTGCCCTTATGGCAATTTTTTTACTATTATTATTTAAATAGAGAAATGTAGTTTAGGTTTTAAGGTAGGAGGATGAAATACGGTATAGGCGGAGGCCTTCTTAATGAGATTTGCTTTTGCTCATTTGTTTACTGTTTTAATAGTTCTTGTCGCGGTGGCATATTTTACACTATTCGAGCGTAAAGTATTGGCCGCTGCTCAAATACGTAAGGGACCTAATAAGGTCGGAATTGCGGGGTTGGCCCAACCTTTTGCAGATGCAATCAAACTTTTTAGAAAAGAGTCTACTCGGGTTCAGGCATCTAATGAAGGAAGGTATTGACTAGCTCCTGGGCTAGGTTTAACAGTAGCATTACTCCTTTGGGAGTTAGTTCCGTACAGTAGCCAAGCTTTGACCTTTAAGTGAGGCGCTCTTCTTTTTTTATGTGGATCTAGATTAGGTGTATATCCTTTAATTTTGGCTGGATGGTCCTCCAATTCAAAGTATGCGCTGCTGGGGGCTATGCGGGCAATCGCCCAAACTATTTCATACGAAGTATGTTTAGGGTTAATCCTACTTAGAGTTATGTTTTTGAGCTCTTCTCTTTCTTTTGAGGATGTGGGGGAGTCGTTAAGATTAAGCTGGGGTATAATAATTAACCCACCGTTATTTGGGATATGGTTGGCATGTTTATTAGCTGAGACAAACCGGTCTCCTTTTGATTTTGCTGAGGGGGAGTCTGAGCTTGTTTCTGGGTTTAATGTAGAGTATGGTTCAGTGGGGTTCTCTTTTATTTTCATGGCCGAGTATGCAAACATTCTATTTATAGGAGTAGTGACTTCTGCTGTTTTTATGGGAGGGGGAACTAGAGTGGCTATAGCATTTAAAACTGTCTTGGTATGTTATTTTGTGGTATGGTCTCGAGCCACGCTTCCTCGGTTTCGATATGACTTACTTATGTACTTAACTTGAAAAAAGTTTCTACCTTTGGTATTATCTTTCTTGCTGGTGGAAGTGGGTTTTATAATACTGTTTCAAGGTAGGGCTATAAATTTATAAATGGTGTACTATTTTTGTACATCTCAGTAAAGTGGGGCTAGTTTATTAAAAATGTAGGTCTGTGGAACCTAAGTAAGTGTGATTGCACTGCCCGACTAAATTGCAGGGCCCTTGTGACGGACCATTGGGAGGGCATGAGCCTCATAGTTTTACTTTAACATACTGCAATTAATATTGACATAAACAAAGTATGGGACTTTTAACCCACATGGTTTGGTCCTAAGCCAAAAGCATTATCTGCCAACTTTGTGGTTTAGTAAAGGGGGAAATGAGCCCCCGTCTATTGCTTTCAAGGCAATGTTGCCTCTTGGCTTTTACTAATCTTGTATATTGTTATATGATTATTGGAAAAATGGGGCTTCCTTACTTATGATTGTTACTACTATACAAAGTGCTATGGCTTGTACTAAGTAAATAAGGCTGGGGACCGTAGCTAATACTGTGTTTAGTTTTATTGTGTAAGTTAAGAGATCTTTAACAGCTGAGTAGGTGATTTTTTCAATTCATCCTTGTTCTATGGATTTGAAAGCGTAATATAAAGGGGTCTTAACTAGTTTTATGATTCCTTGAGTTGTGATCATTTCTAGAAAACATATGGAGTGAAGAAAGTGGTGTGTCCCGGGATTAAGTGAAATTGTTCCAATTAGTTTTTGACTTTCAGCTTGTGCTAAAAATCAGCCTATGAGAAGTATAGTACTTGTTAAATATTTGTGCTCGGCTCTTAAAAGGAGAGGGGTATAAAAGATTGCCCTTGTTTTGTTTAAAAAAAAGCCGGAGAACAAGGAGGCTGAAGATAAAAAAAGTACGGGCAGCTTGGAGAATTTTATTTCTGAGTTTTTAATTAAGCGTAAAGGCTTGCTTTCAGAAGAAGGGGTGGCTTCAGAGCAGAGAAGTAATAATTTAATTGAGTAGGCTCTAGTGAGGGCTGTTGAAATTCCTCCTCCGATGAATGCTAATATTCTTGATGAACTTTGCCAGAGGGTTTCAAGGATTAGGTCCTTAGAATAAAATCCTGTGATAAAAGGGGCGCCGCAGAGAGAAAAGCTAGCTAAAGTGGCCCCAACAAATCTAGAAGGGGAGCTTGCTCAAAGGTTGGCCTTAATATTACGAGTGTCTTGGCCTCTTTGGTTTACAGAAATAAAAGTTCCAATGGAAATAAATAGCAGTGACTTTGAAAGGGCATGTGTTACTAAATGAAAAAATGCTAGTAGGGGAGCCCCTAAAGAGAGACCCATAACTATAAGCCCAAGTTGTCTTAAGGTAGAGAGAGCTACGATTTTTTTAAGGTCTGTTTCTACTAAGGCGCATGTCCCTGCTATTACTCTTGTTACGGTGGATAGGAATAAGAGGAAAGATATTCACTTTTCGCAAGGAAGAAACTGGGTTGAGAGGCGTACTATTAAGTATACACCTGCGGTAACCAGTGTTGAGGAGTGCACCAGAGCTGAAACGGGGGTGGGGGCTGCTATGGCTTGAGGAAGTCAAGCCGAGAAGGGGAACTGAGCTCTTTTAGTGCAAGCTGCAATTAGGAGGATTAAGGATAGGGAAGTTTGTGAAAAGTTATTAAGTCTTGATAGATCTCAGTGACCCCCTTTTAGTGATATTCCAATTGAAAAGAGAATGAGAATATCCCCAATTCGGTTAGTTAGGCCTGTGATTATTGCTGCTCTAGTTCTTTGATGGTTGTTGTAATATAAGACTAATACGAAGGAGATGACTCCAAGGCCGTCCCATCCAAGAAGTATTGTTATGATGTTTGGGGTGGTAATGAAAGTAGCTATTGATAAGATAAATAGGGTTAGAAGACCACTAAGACGGTTTTTGTTAGGGTCAGAGAATATGTAGTCTTGGGCATAAATTATTACAGCGGTTGCAATAAAGAATACCAATCTAACAAAAGTTAGTCTTATAAAGTCCAGGACGATGATGAAGTCTGTGGAAGTTGAAGAGACGGTTGTTATTTCAAATGAAAGTAAGGTTGTATTCAGGGAACTAAGGTAAATTAAGGAGAAAGTGAGTATTACAAAGGAAGTTATAAGAAAACTCGTTAAGTTGTAGAGTTTGATATTATTTAAGGGCATGAGAAGAGGGGCACACCGTTATTAGTAGGTGTACTTCAGGCTAGACAGGCCTGTGTTCGTTAAACTAGCCCCACTTTAAGTGGGTGTTTCTCTAATATAAAAAAGTATTTCCGTCTTCCAAACGGATAGTTCATCAGTAAGATGAGAGAAATACTAGAAAGGTACTAGTTGCTGTACTTTAATATAAAAGGACTGGCTTGCACCCGGCTAATGGAGAGAGCTCTCCCAGCGACAGATTTAACTTTACTTCTAAGGAGGGATGAAGTTTTTGTAATGCTAGTTGACCTTTTTAGTATTTTTGACTATCAAGTTTATGTGTCTAACAAGGTAGATACAAAGTACATTATTGCTTTTTGAGCTCTTTCTTTAAGAGCACCGAGATTAATCTATAGCAGGGGAGCTTGGACTTGCGGAAGAGTTTTGTGAAGATTTGTGGGACGCCCTGTAACCCATTGAGCTTGAACTGAAACTCGTTTAAGGGTGAAAGACAGAGGAAGCTCTTTGTTGGTTATGTCTGCTTGTTTGTGGGTAGCCATAGTGGTCTTGTGACAAGGTGTGCCTGGGGTATTTGTGTCGGTAGCACATTTGTCAGTAACAGGGTGTGTAGCTTTACCTTATTGAAGAGGAATGGTCCTAGCCAGGAGGTTAACTTGTTCTAGGGAGTTTCTAGCTAGGTTTGTTCCTAGAGGTTGTCCTTATTACTTAGCCCCTGTTCTTGTCATTGTAGAGTTTTTTAGACATTTAATACGACCGTTGGCACTATGTGCTCGGCTAAGATTGACGACTATAACAGGACACATTATTCTTGGGCTGGTGTGAGGGCTTTCAAGGGAGGTTTTATTTTCCCTTGAGAATTTTTACCCCTATAAGTGGGAGTGAGATAAAGATGAAGTGTGGGTGTCATGTGTTTGGTTCCTTTATTATTCTAGGGAGGCCGCGGTTTTGTCTTTCGTTATTATTACCATTAACATTTTTTTAATTTTGGTTGAGGTTGGAATTAGCTGTTTGCAAGCCTATATCTTTTTTACTTTACTTTTATTTTTTAGTACTCAATATCCTCGTTTTAATGGGCCTTGCTTAAAAAAAGTTGAGAAGGAAGGAAAGTCCTCCATTTTGGGCGAGTAATTTATCACACATATTTAATGAAAAGAACAATTTTGGCCTTTGTAGTAGTTTTACTACTTGTGTGTTTTCTTTTGGTCGTTGCGAAGAGAGTGAGTGCTCGGCGGGTAAAAGATGTGGAGAAGAGTAGGCCGTTTGAATGCGGGTTTGACCCGTATGGGTCAGGGCGGTTTCCCTTTTCCTTACAGTTTTTTTTAGTAGCTATTCTTTTTTTGTTGTTTGATTTAGAAATTGCCTTGATTTATCCTTTAGCTACTTTTAAGGCAGGGTATATAAGCGTTAGAGCATCCATTTCTAGATTTATATTTCTGATTATTGTTTTATTTGGTTTAATTCACGAATGAAACGAGGGGTCTCTTCAGTGAAAAAGGTAGACTTTGAAAGATAGGGAGATTGAATAATGAGGCCGGGCTTCTAACCTAGCTTCGGGCGGTAGTACGTCCCTCCTTAATTTAAGGGTCAGAGGCTAAGCATTTTTTTGCTTAACGCAGGCTTTGAAGGCCAGCAGTTTATTTAACCTAAGCCCCTCTTTTAGGGGAAAAATATTAGGATCTTCATGTTAATAGAAGGGTCCTAACATAAAGATTCCGTGAACTAAAGGGAAGATATTAATGGTAAGCAGGGAGGCTGTTGGTATTTTTTTTAAGGACCCTTTTATTAAAGATCGCTCTCTTGTGGTGCGTCAGAAAAATCCCCAGCAGATGCTAAGATAATAGTTTAAGCTAATGAAAGAGGCCATTAAAGCAATTGCTAAAGGAAGAGAGGGAAGAGAGTTAGATGCTCATTGGCTAACAACTAGTCATTTTCCTAGGAAGCCTAGGAGAGGAGGTGTGCCGGCAAGGGATAGTAGACTAACAATTGTCACCCCAGCGGAGATGGGTTCTGAGCCTCCTGCTATAAGGAGTGGATCTTGAATTGATCGGGCTCCTGATCGAGAGAATAGAAAGATAACACATCTCAAAGTAAAAGAATACACTACTATATATAGGCTAACGGATAAAATGCCAAGATGTGCGGCTATAAGTCTCCAACTTCCATGGACTAAGGAAGAATAGGCTACTAAGGAGCGTAAGTTGGTTTGTCCTATTCCTAAAATGGCTCCTGTTAGTGCTCTAAAAGAAATGGTTATTATAATAACCAGGTGAAGGATGGGAGTTTGGTCTGAGGAAAATACTTGAACAAGAAGGACTAAAGGAAAGTATTTCTGTCAGGTTAAGATTAATCAGCAGTTAAACCAAGAAACTCCCATTGTGACTCCTGGTACTCAGGCGTAGAAAGGGAATAACCCTAGTTTTAGTAGGAGGCTGGTGTTTAACAAGGCTAGGCCTCAATGAAGATGGTTGGTCCCATAAAAGGAAGAACCAACGACATCTCAGTGTCAGTATACTGCGCAACCTATTGCGTAGGTTGCAGAGGCTTTTGCTTGAACAAGAAAGTATTTCCCTGCGGATTCCCCTGATTTTCAACCAAACAGAGATAGCTGAATAAGATTAGGGATGACAGCAGCGGTGTTGATAATTAGACCTGCAAAACAAAAAATCCAGGTTCTTGAACCAATGGCTAATAATCCTGAAAAGAGTGTTGCGGCTAAGAATATAATTCTAGAGGGAAGAAGAGGTGCTCTCATATTTAGAGTGCAGCTGTTTTAACGTTAGTCGGAAACGATACATCGTAGAAGGTTTCGGCCCTTCCTTAGGTGATTAAACCCACCCCGGCTATAAAAATCGCTTATAGACAATGGAAAAAGCACAGGGTGGCTTTAGCACACCGTAGTACACCACATCAAGGTGACCCATAGTCCTCTGGCACTGTGCTCTTATAGCCATGTAATATCACTTACCAGCTGGGGCAGGTTTGATGCCCATAGGCAGGGCTTAAATCTGCTACAGTTTCTGTCACAGCTGGGGTTTTCTTGGGATCTAAAGTATTATTTTGTCAAGAAATAATATTAGACCCAATAAGGGTATTACATGGCTATACATTCTTAGGTGTGCGATTTTTTCGATATCTTTTCGAGGGAGAACTTGTCTAGAGGATCCTTGGAACAGCTCCACATAAAGACTAAATCTAAATGTTGCACTCAAAAATATTATCCCAGCAAGAGGAAAAAGTAAAATATGATGGCTTTCATGGGATAGCATTGCTGGGATGGTAAATACTTCTCCAGCAATTGAGAGCCAAGGGGGTGTAGGAGCTCTTGCGGATAGGAAGGCTAGAGCTCAAAATGAAAGCGAGCGGGATGAGACTAAGAGACCGGATGCTACTCTAAGAAGACGAGTTCCTGTTATATCGTAGATCCAGTGAACAAAACAGAATAAGCCAGAAGAGGTCAGCCCGTGGCTGATTATGATAGTTGAACAAGAAAATATTCCTCAGGAGTTTATTGAAGCAGCTCCGTAAATTACTAAACTTATGTGGGCTACAGAGGAGTAAGCAATTGCGGCTTTCAGGTCTACTTGAAGAAGACAGTGAACTATTGATATTAACCCACCTAAGATGGCAAAAGAAGATACTGCTCATAACTCCCCGGAAAAGTAGTGACCAAACATTCTTAAAGAACATTCTATACCAAAACCTCCAAGTTTTAGTATTACTCCTGCAAGGATTATTGAACCAGCAGTAGGTGCTTCCACGTGGGCTTTTGGGAGCCAGAGGTGAAATGGGTAAAGGGGAAGTTTTACTAAAAAGGGTATTAATACTCCGTAGCAGACGATAATTGAAGGAAGAACGGTGACTTCCTGAGGGAGAAGGTTAGCTGTTCTCTTAGAAAGAGATCCGTGGTGGTAGGCAATAATTATAAGCAAAGGTAAGGAGGCTCCTACAGTATATATTATTATATACACTCTAGCTTCTACACGTTCCTGGTAAGCTCCCCACCCAGCGATTAAGTAAAATATGGGAATTAAGGAGCCCTCAAAGAGAATGTAGAATCATAAAAGGTTTGATACTATAAAAGAAAGGGATACGATTAAAGTAATTAACATAACACACAAACCAAAAGTTTTCTGAGATTGGGGAGTATCTCACCCGATTTTAGGGGTGGCCACTATTATTGCTAGAAAAGAGATAAACCAAGTCAGGATGATAAGCCACGGGGAGAAGTGGGTTGTGTAAAACCCCCACCCTAGTACGTTGGTTTGACAGTAGCCGGGGCGATAACATGTTAAGGAGAAAAGAACTGCTCCAAAGGCTAGCCATATGGTACGTATAAAGTGGCCTTTGGATTGGGGAAGTGCTACTAGTATTCTTGAGCAAGATAGGAGAAGAGCTATTTTCATTTTAGAGAGCTACTACTCCGGTAGTTCTAACATAGTCGTTCCCATGAGAACGAGCTATTATTACTAAGACTGCCAAGCCTACCCTGGCTTCACAAACAGAAAGACATAAAAAGACTATTAGGAGTGCCGGGCTAACTGTATTAGCAGCGGTTGCTGTGAATAGGATTAAGTATGTTCCCAGGTTACATACTTCAAGATAAAGGAGAATTCTAAGAAGATTTTTTTTTTGTCTAGCAAGGCCGGAGGCCCCTGAGATAAACAACACTATGCCCAGGATACAGGTTGAGGAAATTAGTTTCATAATTAAGGTGGAGCAACTATGTGCTCTCTGGAGAATCCAAAGGACTCTGTGCTCAAACACTGCACCCTAAAACATAGGAATATTAATCTAATTTATCGTAGTGTAACCTTTGAGGTTCAAGTATAGGTATAGTGACCCTTTTTTGAGGAAGAGTTAGATCTTTCCCAAAAGAACTGAGAGGTAGGAAGTCAGTAAATCTCTAAAAAAATTCTTATGATAGTCCTTCAGACTAGGATGTATACGAAAAGTCATTCCATCGGGGCTAATTGGGGCATATAATGCTGAGGGCCACTATTGGCCGTTAGTTAGGTTAAAAGCCTACTGCCTATAAACTCGGCCACTCAACAAAGGCATACTATGAATACAAAAACTTTCTCGGCTTATAAGAAGCCTATTATTTGGGGATGAGTAGACTCTTCTTTTGTGTCGTTACCGGCGCCTATAAACTTAAATTACTGATGAAACTTTGGGTCTTTATTAGGTTTATGTTTAATTATACAACTTATTAGGGGCTTGTTTTTATCTTTTCATTATTCGGCGCACGAGAGAACAGCTTTTGAAGCTGTTGTTCATATCGAACGAAATGTCAACTTTGGATGACTTTTACGGTCCATTCACGCAAATGGAGCCTCGGCATTTTTTTTTTGTATGTATGCGCACATTGGGCGGGGGTTGTATTACGGGTGCTATTGTCAACGTAAGGTTTGATTATCAGGAGTAGTTCTTTTTCTTATCACCATAGGAATTGCTTTTTTGGGGTATGTATTACCTTGAGGACAAATGTCTTTCTGAGGGGCAACTGTAATTACTAATTTGCTGACGGCAATTCCTATGGTAGGAAGTCCTCTTGTGAAGTGAGTATGGGGGGGGTTTAGAGTTAGGGGGGTCACTTTAACTCGTTTTTACAGTTTACATTTTATTCTTCCTTTCGTCTTATCTATACTAGTTTTGGGGCATGTAATTCTATTACACGACAAAGGATCTTCTAATCCTTTAGGGATTTCTTCTGACACAGGAAAAATTCGGTTTCATCCTTATTACAGAACTAAAGACTTATTAGGGGGGTGTGTGTTTCTTACCTTATTTATGGGATTAGTTCTTTTATATCCTCACATATTAGGTGCCCCTGAAAATTTTTTCCCTGCTAATCCTTTATCTACTCCGGCTCATATTCAGCCTGAGTGGTATTTTCTTTTTGCTTATACAATTCTTCGGTCAATACCTAATAAGTCTTTGGGGGTTCTTTATATAGGGTTTTCTATTTTCAGATTAGTTTTTTTTTCCATATACCATACCAGGGTATTCCAGAGTTCTTTTTGGACCCCTCCTTTGGGGGTTTTATTTGCACTACAAGGGTTTGTTTGAGTCATATTAACTTGATTAGGGGGAAAGCCTGCAGAGCCTCCTTATATCATGTGAGGTCAAATTTTTTCTGTGTGTTTTTTGTTATTTTACCCTAGCACTTTAGTAGTGAGGGCTGCTTGGCAATATATTGTACGAATAGTTCCTACAAATACACCACTTTAAGAAATGAGTTTTGGGCTCAAAATAAATATATATACATATATTTTGAGTTTTAGAGATTAGGTGTAACAAAGGCGCTGACAATTCAGTGCCTGTCCGCTCCGCAGGTAAAAACGCAAGGGTGCAGACCATCGGGTACATTTTGGGGGACGGCCCCACACCCGGACCCCCATAAAATACGTAAGTAGAAATGGACAAGTTCTTTGGGTTGACTGGTTGACGTTGCCAGATGGGTCTACCAGAGCATCTTAATTAAATAGGTAGAGGGTCTGAGGAGACTTGGTTACGAAGTGAGCAAGCTACGAAGAGACTCTACCCCATAGCGCTGGGGTGACAAAGGACAGCCAATAAATTTTTTGAAAATATAGAGAAGGGGGACCCAGGGAGAGGGGGTGAACAAGCAGTCGTAGTTCTTTCCCCTCAATAGAAAAAGTCATCCATAGGCAGAATGGAGGAGGTCCTCAACTTAGCTTTCATATTCTCTGTCTGTGATGTTTCTAATACACAAGACCAGAAAAGTGGCTAAGGAGAAGGGCTATTTGAGGAGATAATTTTCAGTTAAGGGGTAAATCCCTGATTAAAATCTTATTTTTGAGATAAGCCCTAAAATACAGGTATAATTTTTATACTATTATAAACCGAGCRGGATATTTTTAAGAAATGAGTTTTGGGCTCRAAATAAATATATATACATATATTTTGAGTTTTAGAGATTAGGTGTAACAAAGGCGCTGACAATTCAGTGCCTGTCCGCTCCGCAGGTAAAAACGCAAGGGTGCAGACCATCGGGTACATTTTGGGGGACGGCCCCACACCCGGACCCCCATAAAATACGTAAGTAGAAATGGACAAGTTCTTTGGGTTGACTGGTTGACGTTGCCAGATGGGTCTACCAGAGCATCTTAATTAAATAGGTAGAGGGTCTGAGGAGACTTGGTTACGAAGTGAGCAAGCTACGAAGAGACTCTACCCCATAGCGCTGGGGTGACAAAGGACAGCCAATAAATTTTTTTGAAAATATAGAGAAGGGGGACCCAGGGAGAGGGGGTGAACAAGCAGTCGTAGTTCTTTCCCCTCAATAGAAAAAGTCAACCATAGGCAGAATGGAGGAGGTCCTCAACTTAGCTTTCATATTCTCTGTCTGTGATGTTTCTAATACACAAGACCAGAAAAGTGGCTAAGGAGAAGGGCTATTTGAGGAGATAATTTTCAGTTAAGGGGTAAATCCCTGATTAAAATCTTATTTTTGAGATAAGCCCTAAAATACAGGTAATTAACTACCGGCTCTCAGGAAAAGCAGAAAGTGGTAAAGATTTAACAGTCATAATATACTGACGAAGTCAAAGGCGTTTTACACATAAAGCTTGAAGGGGAGTGAGAAAATGAACTTCAGGATAGCATCCTGCACTCTGAGCTAAAAAGTGATGAATGGCAGGTGAATTAAAACTGCTTACATTTGCCAGGTACTGAGCTAAAAAAAGACCTCGGTGAGCCTTATGCAAGGAAACTGAAATAAAAGATATTTGGCTAGAAGATAAAAATCCGCTACCAATTTGATCTCAGTAAAGAAGTGAATCTCGTAATAATAAGACCCTGGCCGAAGGTATAAGGTCACAAGGTAGAAGTGGTGTATTTCGCTTGGAAATAGTCACTTCTTCTAAGATAGGGGTTCTAAGAAAAGAATGTCATAATTCAATTTGGGTGGCCGAAGCTGATTTGTGGAGGCTGAAAGGCACTAGAGAATTATTAGGTCAATAGGTAGCTTGGGCATACGAAAAAAATGGTGAGATAGCGTGCGAGTAAAATTTTTTTTCCATAAGAGTGGACGCGGATTTTAAATTTGATAATCTTGGATGTTTTATAAAGTAGGGCCAGAATTATGAGAGTATAATTTTATACTATTATAAACCGAGCAGGATATTTTTAAGAAATGAGTTTTGGGCTCAAAATAAATATATATACATATATTTTGAGTTTTAGAGATTAGGTGTAACAAAGGCGCTGACAATTCAGTGCCTGTCCGCTCCGCAGGTAAAAACGCAAGGGTGCAGACCATCGGGTACATTTTGGGGGACGGCCCCACACCCGGACCCCCATAAAATACGTAAGTAGAAATGGACAAGTTCTTTGGGTTGACTGGTTGACGTTGCCAGATGGGTCTACCAGAGCAGCTTAATTAAATAGGTAGAGGGTCTGAGGAGACTTGGTTACGAAGTGAGCAAGCTACGAAGAGACTCTACCCCATAGCGCTGGGGTGACAAAGGACAGCCAATAAATTTTTTGAAAATATAGAGAAGGGGGACCCAGGGAGAGGGGGTGAACAAGCAGTCGTAGTTCTTTCCCCTCAATAGAAAAAGTCAACCATAGGCAGAATGGAGGAGGTCCTCAACTTAGCTTTCATATTCTCTGTCTGTGATGTTTCTAATACACAAGACCAGAAAAGTGGCTAAGGAGAAGGGCTATTTGAGGAGATAATTTTCAGTTAAGGGGTAAATCCCTGATTAAAATCTTATTTTTGAGATAAGCCCTAAAATACAGGTATAATTTTTATACTATTATAAACCGAGCAGGATATTTTTAAGAAATGAGTTTTGGGCTCAAAATAAATATATATACATATATTTTGAGTTTTAGAGATTAGGTGTAACAAAGGCGCTGACAATTCAGTGCCTGTCCGCTCCGCAGGTAAAAACGCAAGGGTGCAGACCATCGGGTACATTTTGGGGGACGGCCCCACACCCGGACCCCCATAAAATACGTAAGTAGAAATGGACAAGTTCTTTGGGTTGACTGGTTGACGTTGCCAGATGGGTCTACCAGAGCATCTTAATTAAATAGGTAGAGGGTCTGAGGAGACTTGGTTACGAAGTGAGCAAGCTACGAAGAGACTCTACCCCATAGCGCTGGGGTGACAAAGGACAGCCAATAAATTTTTTGAAAATATAGAGAAGGGGGACCCAGGGAGAGGGGGTGAACAAGCAGTCGTAGTTCTTTCCCCTCAATAGAAAAAGTCAWCCATAGGCAGAATGGAGGAGGTCCTCAACTTAGCTTTCATATTCTCTGTCTGTGATGTTTCTAATACACAAGACCAGAAAAGTGGCTAAGGAGAAGGGCTATTTGAGGAGATAATTTTCAGTTAAGGGGTAAATCCCTGATTAAAATCTTATTTTTGAGATAAGCCCTAAAATACAGGTATAATTTTTATACTATTATAAACCGAGCAGGATATTTTTAAGAAATGAGTTTTGGGCTCAAAATAAATATATATACATATATTTTGAGTTTTAGAGATTAGGTGTAACAAAGGCGCTGACAATTCAGTGCCTGTCCGCTCCGCAGGTAAAAACGCAAGGGTGCAGACCATCGGGTACATTTTGGGGGACGGCCCCACACCCGGACCCCCATAAAATACGTAAGTAGAAATGGACAAGTTCTTTGGGTTGACTGGTTGACGTTGCCAGATGGGTCTACCAGAGCATCTTAATTAAATAGGTAGAGGGTCTGAGGAGACTTGGTTACGAAGTGAGCAAGCKACGAAGAGACTCTACCCCATAGCGCTGGGGTGACAAAGGACAGCCAATAAATTTTTTGAAAATATAGAGAAGGGGGACCCAGGGAGAGGGGGTGAACAAGCAGTCGTAGTTCTTTCCCCTCAATAGAAAAAGTCAACCATAGGCAGAATGGAGGAGGTCCTCAACTTAGCTTTCATATTCTCTGTCTGTGATGTTTCTAATACACAAGACCAGAAAAGTGGCTAAGGAGAAGGGCTATTTGAGGAGATAATTTTCAGTTAAGGGGTAAATCCCTGATTAAAATCTTATTTTTGAGATAAGCCCTAAAATACAGGTAATTAACTACCGGCTCTCAGGAAAAGCAGAAAGTGGTAAAGATTTAACAGTCATAATATACTGACGAAGTCAAAGGCGTTTTACACATAAAGCTTGAAGGGGAGTGAGAAAATGAACTTCAGGATAGCATCCTGCACTCTGAGCTAAAAAGTGATGAATGGCAGGTGAATTAAAACTGCTTACATTTGCTAGGTACTGAGCTAAAAAAAGATTTCGGAGAGCTTTATGCAAGGAAACTGAAACCGAAGGTATTTGGCGAGAAAATAAAAATCCGCTACCAATTTGATCTCAGTAAAGAAGTGAATCTCGTAATAATAAGACCCTGGCCGAAGGTATAAGGTCACAAGGTAGAAGTGGTGTATTTCGCTTGGAAATAGTCACTTCTTCTAAGATAGGGGTTCTAAGAAAAGAATGTCATAATTCAATTTGGGTGGCCGAAGCTGATTTGTGGAGGCTGAAAGGCACTAGAGAATTATTAGGTCAATAGGTAGCTTGGGCATACGAAAAAAATGGTGAGATAGCGTGCGAGTAAAATTTTTTTTCCATAAGAGTGGACGCGGATTTTAAATTTGATAATCTTGGATGTTTTATAAAGTAGGGCCAGAATTATGAGAGTATAATTTTATACTATTATAAACCGAGCAGGATATTTTTAAGAAATGAGTTTTGGGCTCAAAATAAATATATATACATATATTTTGAGTTTTAGAGATTAGGTGTAACAAAGGCGCTGACAATTCAGTGCCTGTCCGCTCCGCAGGTAAAAACGCAAGGGTGCAGACCATCGGGTACATTTTGGGGGACGGCCCCACACCCGGACCCCCATAAAATACGTAAGTAGAAATGGACAAGTTCTTTGGGTTGACTGGTTGACGTTGCCAGATGGGTCTACCAGAGCATCTTAATTAAATAGGTAGAGGGTCTGAGGAGACTTGGTTACGAAGTGAGCAAGCTACGAAGAGACTCTACCCCATAGCGCTGGGGTGACAAAGGACAGCCAATAAATTTTTTTGAAAATATAGAGAAGGGGGACCCAGGGAGAGGGGGTGAACAAGCAGTCGTAGTTCTTTCCCCTCAATAGAAAAAGTCATCCATAGGCAGAATGGAGGAGGTCCTCAACTTAGCTYTCATATTCTCTGTCTRTGATGTTTCTAATACACAAGACCAGAAAAGTGGCTAAGGAGAAGGGCTATTTGAGGAGATAATTTTCAGTTAAGGGGTAAATCCCTGATTAAAATCTTATTTTTGAGATAAGCCCTAAAATACAGGTATAATTTTTATACTATTATAAACCGAGCAGGATATTTTTAAGAAATGAGTTTTGGGCTCAAAATAAATATATATACATATATTTTGAGTTTTAGAGATTAGGTGTAACAAAGGTGCTGACAATTCAGTGCCTGTCCGCTCCGCAGGTAAGAACGCAAGGGTGCAGACCATCGGGTACATTTTGGGGGACGGCCCCACACCCGGACCCCCATAAAATACGTAAGTAGAAATGGACAAGTTCTTTGGGTTGACTGGTTGACGTTGCCAGATGGGTCTACCAGAGCAGCTTAATTAAATAGGTAGAGGGTCTGAGGAGACTTGGTTACGAAGTGAGCAAGCGACGAAGAGACTCTACCCCATAGCGCTGGGGTGACAAAGGACAGCCAATAAATTTTTTGAAAATATAGAGAAGGGGGACCCAGGGAGAGGGGGTGAACAAGCAGTCGTAGTTCTTTCCCCTCAATAGAAAAAGTCAACCATAGGCAGAATGGAGGAGGTCTTCAACTTAGCTCTCATATTCTCTGTCTATGATGTTTCTAATACACAAGACCAGAAAAGTGGCTAAGGAGAAGGGCTATTTGAGGAGATAATTTTCAGTTAAGGGGTAAATCCCTGATTAAAATCTTATTTTTGAGATAAGCCCTAAAATACAGGTAATTAACTACCGGCTCTCAGGAAAAGCAGAAAGTGGTAAAGATTTAACAGTCATAATATACTGACGAAGCCAAAGGCGTTTTACACATAAAGCTTGAAGGGGAGTGAGTGAATGAACTTCAGGATAGCATCTAGCACTCTGAGCTAAAAAGTGATGAATGGCCGGAGAATTAAAACTGCTTACATTTGCTAGGTACTGAGCTAAAAAAAGATCTCGGAGAGCTTTATGCAAGGAAACTGAAACCGAAGGTATTTGGCGAGAAAATAAAAATCCGCTACCAATTTGATCTCAGTAAAGAAGTGAATCTCGTAATAATAAGACCCTGGCCGAAGGTATAAGGTCACAAGGTAGAAGTGGTGTATTTCGCTTGGAAATAGTCACTTCTTCTAAGATAGGGGTTCTAAGAAAAGAATGTCATAATTCAATTTGGGTGGCCGAAGCTGATTTGTGGAGGCTGAAAGGCACTAGAGAATTATTAGGTCAATAGGTAGCTTGGGCATACGAAAAAAATGGTGAGATAGCGTGCGAGTAAAATTTTTTTTCCATAGGGGTGGCCGCGAATTTCTGAATGACAGTCCTGGATGTTTTATCTGTTAACCTATTATCTCTTAATCTTCTCTGTGGGTAAAAGATTGGCGGTTACAAGGGGGCTCTCTACCCTAGCCCGTTATTTGGCTTACAGCAGGTGTACGGAAGGTACTCACCTCTACTGTGTTACGACTTATCAACCTTTTTAGAGCGAGCGTTAAACAAATTGTAGGCACATAAACAAAAAAGTAAAAAATATCCCTAGGGAAACTTAGCTTCCGAAACACCCCAAAGTGGGGGTGTTTCCCAAATTATAACCTCTGACACAGGCAAGAAAGCATAGTTATTTTCTTAAGACCAAAAGTTAGGAGGGTAAGCTCAATTCCATGAAGTATCTCTTATATGATAAGCTTCTCGGATGCCGATTGGGGGCTGTCCAGCGTACCTGTTGGAGATTAATATGGCTTTAGTAGCATGGCGTATAGCCCCAATACGACACCCTTCAGGTGCGTCTAACCCTATGAGGCGAAAAGATTCCGCTTCTTTAAATCAATAGTAGCTGTCAATCTTGTATATGGCGGCTAAGATGATGGAACGGCCCGTGTGAGCGGCAGGGATGTAGTCGGTAAAAAAGGGTTCCTGCATATCGTCAAAGTGTCTTATGACGTTCTCAATTTTCACGGGGAAAGTAAAATTAGAGTTACCTGCCCGAAGATTATGTGTTGACCCAGCTAAATTTGAGGCGCTGGACGGATCTTGGAAGAATCAGGAATATACTCTCTCATAAACAAATCTTGAAAGTCGACGAAAGATTCAATTCATTGAATTAAAAGGGGGCTCTGCCTGGCCCGTTATTCGGCTTACAGCCGAACGCATGCCACTCTGCCACCTTCTATTAATGTTTTAGGGGCACCTTCCGGTACCCCTACCGTGTTACGACTTATCACCCTTTTCAAGGCGAGCGACGGGCGATTTGTACACACACTAGAGCAGTATTCACGGCCTCATTGTCCAAGGCCATTACTTCCAAGTCCTCTTTTGTCTTGCCCTTAAGGCAGCCACGCCATTACAAACCCCAATTGTAACCCAGCTTCCCCTTTCCATAGACCACACGTTTACCTGAATTATTAGAGTAGTCCTCGTTTCTTATGATTATGAGAACCGCTGAGGCGCCTGTTTATGTCCTCTCACGATACAGGCTACGAAACGGCGGTATGCGAGCTGATCTTTGGTTACTTTTTTCAAAGATAAGCAAAACTAGGAAAGGTAAGAGGTTCGTGGATCATCGAATTAAGAGCCAGGTTCCCCTGGGGGGATTAGTGCACCGCCAAGTCCCTCGAGTTTTAGAGCGTTCCCCGTAGTTCCCAGGCAGTATGACGGATTTTAGCTCAGGAATAACCGGGTATCAAATCCGGGTCTAGCCCCTGAGTTTCGCGGATTCAACAGTCAGGCGATGTATGGGCAAGCCATTCGTCCTCTTATTTGACCTCTGGAAGTAACGCGCGCATCACCTTTGTTATGTTCTGCCTAACCACCTAGCCGTTAAATGTTTAACTTGGGGAGCTGGCCTCACCGAGAGTTCTGGCACCATGTCTTGCTCACCCCTAAGTTCTCATTAGCTAGGTCGGGGTGTCCCCCATTGCCATAATCTTCAGTACTGGTGTCAGAGACTTTCATGGGGCCTCTTTTTCTAATTAATAACACCCCCCGGTAAGGACGCGTTTTTAACTCGTTCCCGTTTCGGTTTATAACACACCTCTCTCCTCGCTTATACTACCATGCATCTATCTAAGAGATAGCCAACGAATGAGTCAAGACCATGCTCTCCATGGACTGGCTGTGCTAAGTCGAGCCTTCTCTATATAATTTAAAGGAGTAATCTCCTATTTCCGTTGTTAAAAGTAGGAGTGTTTACTAAGAGCCTGATTCAGGCAATTCAAGGTTATGAGTCTCGGGGTTTATATTAACCTATCTTAGCATATATAATTGTGGCTATATAAGAGATAAAGTGGGGAGTTAGACTAACTCACTTTTACGGAATTATTCCCTAAGCGAAGTCCTTTCGTACAAACCCTTAGTTTACTATTCTGAAGATAGAAACCGACCTAGCTTACGCCGATCTGAACTCAGCTCACGTAAGGCTTTAATGGTCGAACAGACCAACCCTTAGAAGCCCCTGCACTTCTAGGAAGCCCTAAGCCAACATCGAGGTCGCAAACCCTCCCCTTAATGTGGTCTCGCCGGGAGGATTACGCTGTTATCCCTACGGTAACTCTTCCCTATTAACAGATAACTATTATTAGATAGTTCTTTAGGTTCATTTTATAAGTGAAGCATGTCTTGTCAGACTTTTTGTAAAAAAGTGTGTTGCTTTCCTGAAGGCCAATTGCCCTAAAGGTAAAGTCTGTATTACCTTCATGATGCGGGTGTCAACTTTCAAAGGAGGGGGGGCGTTTTTCTTGGTCCCCGGTTACCCCAACCAAAGGTTTGATAACAGGTCAGGCCCATACCCAGGGTTGGGCGTCCTGGCAGCTAGTCTACCTAAAGTTCGATAGGGTCTAATCGTCTTTCAGATTTATCTGGGCCTTTTCACCCAGAAGTTAAGTTCAAATTAATGCAACTGAGACAGCGTCACCAGCGTCGTACCATTCATACAGGCCAACAATTAATAGGCTATTGATTACGCTACCTTTGCACGGTCAGGTTACCGCGGCAATTGAACCCGTAGGCCATTGTGCAGGTGTGACCTCCCGTGAATAATATATACGTTTAAGTATATAAGCGGAGGGCCATGTTTTTGGGAAACAGGCGTGATAACTTAGTTTGCCGAGTTCCTTAGTTGCATTTGTTTGGCTAACTTAAGGTAACGAAAAGGAGGACTGTCTTGACTTGGAGTCCCGTTAACTTGTTAGTTGACTACTAATTTAGAAATTCTCACACCTGTTTAAATAGTTGAACAGTTAATAGCCCCCATACTTTACAAGGCTAATAGAAATAGATTTTCGTTAGGTTGGCTTTTCTTTGTAACAAGATCTTTAAGGTGGCCACTCTACGGCCTACTAAGAATACCGCCCATCAATGAGCCATTGACTTTGAGCAAAGAGCTTATCCCCTTTACTCCTCCGGTGTAGAAGCTCTTAAGGTGTAAATCTACCTTAAGTGTCTAATCTAGACTGAGCACTAATGTGCCTTTTTGGGGGAACCAGCTATCGCAGTGTGCGAAAAGGTATCTCGCCCCTACCTTTAAGTAAGTCCATGGCTGTGCAACGCCATCATTCCTCCAGAAAGTAGATCACACTGCTTCGGGTTAACTCATCTGAGTAACTTTCATCTAAGCATAATGCAAAAGGTACCGGGGTTAGTCCGTACTTTAATTTAGTTTCATTTATGAAGGGTCTTTAGATTTGAGCCCCTGAGTTCCCTCGCGGTACTTTTCCTGTAAAACTGCTTTTCGCTCTCGCTACTAAGGTCTCTGGCATTTTCAGCTGAGTAAATATAGTCAGAAGACAAGGTCCTGCCCCTCGATTATCGGTTCCCAAAACCGGCATTTTTGTAATTAAATTACCTTCTGAAATGTAAACTAAGCCGTAAGAGTGATAAAAAGGGTGCTAATCCTTTCTCTTCAACTTACAAGGCTGTTGCCTGCCCAGGCTCTTATCACGAGAGTTGGTAGCAGATAAGTTCTGCTCTTTAGGAGTGAAAGTCCAATGTTCTTTATACACTATACCAACCCACTTGTTATTAGGCTGATCGTCGGTGGGCTTCTTGAAGTCAAGAAATAAAGTCTTCAGGGGTAATTAGTTCGATTTCAATGGGTATGTAGGCGTGGCCGTCCCCACAAATCTCAGAACATATACCCCATACTACCCCTGGTTTTAAGGCACATATGACTACTTGGTTCAGTCGTCCGGGTAAGGCATCTGCTTTTAACCCCAAAGATGGAACTGCCCATCTGTGGATTACGTCTGCAGAGGTGGTTAACACCCGCACTGGGACTCCATAGGGTAAGACTATGGGCTTATCTACTGTTAAAGTTCGGGGTTGACCTAATTTAAGGTCTGGGTCGCGTAATATATAAGAATCAAATGAGAACGAATTCCCATGGAAAACGTCTCATGGGCTGTACTCATATTCTCAATATCACTGATGGCCGATAACTTTGATAGTCGTAAATACTTTTTTAGATGTTTCATCGTGACTGTAGAGTAGATAAAGTGAAGGAAGGGCAATTCATAAGAGTATTAACATAGGAATTACAGTTCAAGCGGTTTCTAATGGCTTGTGCTCTTTATACCCTATGTGGCCCGACACTGAGGTTGATAGTACAACTACTGCTCAGTAGAGAACAACAACTAGTGTTGTAACGGCCACTGCGGAAATGTGATCAAAAAGGCAGGCAAGTTGTATAGCTTTCTTCCTGAGGGGGCCTACAAAAAAAATTTGGTTGAAGTGGGGTAACATTATTAGGCTACCCCCAGGTAAAGGGGGACTTTCTTGGCGTAAGCAAGATATACAGAATATACTATAGCCCAGTTTTAAAAGGGGCGGAATAATCGCCGTGAACGGACCTTCAGTCCGACGCCTATACCTCGGCCACCTTTTATATAAGCTAAGAAAGGTGTAGTCCTTTACTTACGTATTGAAGAAAAGACCCCTCTGTTCACCCACCTCAGACGTAGACTATGACCCACAATAGAACTCAAACAACGTCTACGAAGTGTCAATATCAAATGGCACAAAGGAGGCCGAGGTGTCGTGCCGTTGAAAAGTGGTTTCGTAATAAACGAATTAGACACACGAATAAGAAGATTAATCCTCCTAGTACGTGAAGTCCGTGAAGTCCTGTTATTATATAAAAGCATCTACCGTAAACTGAGTCCCGGATATCGAAGGGAGCGTCCCATCACTCTTTTATTTGTACGGCTATGAAAATGACGCCCAAAGCAATAGTTATTACTATTCCTGCGGCGGCAGATCATTTCCTGCCTTCTTTAACTGCTCGTGAGGCCCAGGTTAATGTGAATCCCGAATTAATTAAAAGGGTTGAGTTTAAAAAGGGGAGGCCCCATGCATTGGGGGGTACAATTCCTTGGGGGGGTCAAGTTATTCCTACTTCAAAAGAAGGTCTTAAAGCGAAGTGGAGAAAAGCCCAAAAGAACGAGAAAAAAAATATGGCCTCTGAAGCAATAAACAGGAGTATTCCTGTTTTGATAAATCGTTGAACAAGTTTGGTGTGCTTTCCTTGAAAGGTTGCTTCTCGGATTACGTCTCGTCACCAGAGACAGCACCCAAAAGCTATGGCTGAAGCTCCTCAGATTAATCCTAGGAGAGAGTAATTTCAAAGTCATTCAAGTATACCTGTAAGAAAAATTGCTGTTCTAGCTGCCACTCTGAAGGGCCAAGGGCTTGGCTGCACTCGATGGTATTTGGTTATGTTAAACGGCATTTTAATTAGTGTTTTTTCCATGAGAGTGGCAGCTAGAGAGGGGCTATTAATTACCCAGTTCTTCGCTTAACAGGCGATCGCCGCTTTTTGGCTTCTCTCTATGGGATTGTTAAAATTTATCAAGGGCTTCTACAATATTACAAAGTGAATCAAAACTTTTAAGTTTTTCAGGCGCATCAAAGATATCAGGATTTGGGGGTTCTTGACCAGGATTAGGGTTTAAAGTGTAGTAATATCCTCACAGCCATGTGCTGCTTGCAACGTCTAAGAATTCATCTTGATGAGAAAAATGTTCATAAGATATTCCTACCAGTTTGTACGCACACTTTATTGCCTTGATAGTATATAATAACGATTGGGCTGCCGCTAGGCTGTCTGGGTCATGAGCCACGGCAAAATAATACATTTGTGCCCACATAAAGGCATCTCGCTTCACAAGGGAAGCTGTTAAAAAATTGGATTGGGATACCAACCTAAATATGTGATCCTCATAGCCATGAAAGAAAAAATGGGAATAGCAAGTGTTTTCTTCGGGAATGATGGCGTTGTTAACCACACCTTGGACCAAGTACCCGCTATGAAAAGGGTCAATTTCTGCAAATCAAGTATCATAGGAGCTTAGACAAATCGTCACAGTGATTGTGACAAGTGAGAGAGTGGACGCTAAAAGATGAAGTAATGTTACCATGATTATATAAAGCGTTATATTGTTTTATTAAAGGTGTGCCCGTAACGAGTTCCTGCAAAGGTTGTTGGCTTTAGCCAACTCCTATCTATGCTGCGACCAGCATGGTGTTCGGATGGAAGAATAGTGGAACGGCCATATCATTCTCGTATAGTCGGGAGATGACTAAAGCCGACAAATGGTCGTTGGACTGAAAATGCTTCTCACAAGATTAAAATAAAATAGTTGACTGTTAAGAAGTCTATGATTGCTCCAATACTGCTAATATTATGCCAAAAAGAATACCCTACTGGGTAGTCAAAAACCCGGCGGGGTATGCCGGATAGGCCGAGAAAATGGTGAGGTATAAAAGTAATATTTACACCAACTCTTATGTTAATGAAGTGTTTAACGGCTATTCGTCTGTGCAGTGTTACTCCAGTAAATAAGGGAAAAAAGTGTGTAGTAGACCCAAAGATTGTAAATACGGCTCCTATAGAGAGAACATAGTGAAAGTGACCAACAACAAAATAAGTGTCATGGAGTATTACATCAAGAGAGGCGTTAGCTAAAATTACCCCGGTTAATCCTCCTAATGTGAATAATCTAAGAAACCCAAGGCCTCAGAATAAAGGTGCCTCAAATCGTAATGCTCCTCCTATTAAGGTGCCTAATCATCTGAACACTTTAACACCCGTGGGGACAGCAATGATTATAGTTGCTGAGGTAAAATAGGCTCGGGAATCTACGTCTATTCCTACAGTAAATATGTGGTGGCCTCAGACCACAAATCCAAGTACTCCGATTCTTCCTATAGCATAGATTATCCTACTATGGCCAAAAGCTTTATCTTTTCCTGCATAATATATAAACACGTGGGAAATTGCTCCAAAGCCAGGGAGAATGAGAATATAAACTTCCGGGTGGCCAAAGAATCAAAAAAGATGTTGGAATAACACTGGATCTCCACCCCCTTCAGGGTCAAAGAAGGCAGTATTAATATTACGGTCAGTAATTAATATGGTGAGTGCTCCAGCTAAAACTGGGACAGAAAGAAGAAGGAGCACACTAGTAGTGCCAATGGCGGCTACGAATAAAGGTAGAGCCGATAAAGGTTTGTGGGGTCCTCGGGCATGTTTAATGGTGGTAATAAAGTTAACACTAGCGAAAATGGAAGCAATTCCTCTTATGTGAAGAGAAAAGATCGCCTCATCGACACAAGGAGAATGGTGCCCTTCTAAAGAAGAAAGGGGGGGGTAAAGAGTTCACCCCGTTCCTACCGCAGTGTCTGTTAAAGTAGAAACTAGCAAGAATAACAAAGAATGAGGGAGAAGTCAGAAGCTTAAGTTATTTATGCGGGGTAGACCTAAATCTGGGGCAGGGATCATTAAGGGGACTAGTCAGTTACCGAATCCACCAATTAATACTGGCATTACTATAAAAAAGATTATTAGAAATGCGTGAGCTGTAACAATAGCGTTGTAAAGTGTACCTGAGACTAAAAATCCTGTACCCGTGTGTATTAAGTGAATTCGAATTAGGAGACTTAAAGTAGTCCCTGCTATTCCCCCTCAGAACCCTAACATTAGATATATTGTGCCAATATCTTTGTGTCTTGTGGACGAGACCCACCGCCACAGCAG